TAAGAGAAATAATTTACTTCGAAAATCCCATAGATTTGTGGAATCGGTTACTGTTTCTGAATTTCAAAAAAGAGATAAAAATAACTGGGGAGATTATGTGATTAGTTAGTATTCCAAATTGTACTATTAGTTGGTATTCCAAATATCCGATTCAAGTAGGCCAAGAGATGGTTGAATCAAAATAATTTTGTTTAAAGTTCGATTTTTTTTTCAGAGGGCAATATGAATGTTCTAGTAAACACACTAAAAGGGTTATATGATGTATCCGGTGTGGAAGTAGGCCAGCATTTCTATTGGCAAATAGGGGGCTTCCAAGTCCACGGCCAAGTACTTATTACTTCTTGGATTGTAATTGCTATCTTATTAGGTTCGACCGCTATAGCTGTTCGGAACCCACAAACCATTCCGAGTGGGGGTCAGAATTTCTTCGAATATGTTCTTGAATTCATTCGAGATGTTAGTAAAACCCAAATTGGAGAAGAATATGGTCCTTGGGTTCCTTTTATTGGAACTATGTTTCTATTTATTTTTGTTTCTAATTGGTCAGGAGCTCTTTTACCTTGGAAAATCATACAATTACCTCATGGGGAGTTAGCCGCACCCACGAATGATATAAATACTACTGTTGCTTTGGCTTTACTCACGTCAGTGGCCTATTTCTATGCGGGCCTTACCAAAAAAGGATTAGGTTATTTTGGGAAATATATTCAACCAACTCCAATCCTTTTACCCATTAACATCTTAGAAGATTTTACAAAACCCTTATCGCTAAGTTTTCGACTTTTCGGGAATATCTTAGCTGATGAATTAGTCGTTGTTGTTCTTGTTTCTTTAGTACCTTTAGTAGTTCCAATACCTGTTATGTTCCTTGGATTATTTACAAGTGGTATTCAAGCTCTTATTTTTGCAACTTTAGCCGCGGCTTATATAGGTGAATCCATGGAGGGTCATCATTGAAATAGTTTTTCAAACTAAGAGGCGTTTGGTTCAATAAAATTGACTTAGGGAATATACAACTATGCCAATACGATATAGAGTAATAGCAAAAAAATTACGATATTAGATAGGCGTAAAAAATAAAAAAGGAAAGAGATCGAAAAGATCTTTTTCCTAAAGTTCCCTTTCGTCCACTTAATATCATAGAATATTCGATTTTTATCTCATTATTCAATAGTTCAATATTCATGAATATTGAATACGAATGCCTGTAGTATATCTTTAGGGCGTGTGATTAAATAAGGCGAAGGATTCCCCTTTCAGTTGTTTTATTCAACGATTGACCAAACGAAAATAGTAATATAATAAATAACAAATTGTATGAACTTAGATCAATCAAATAATAATATTTCTATGTAATGATTTGGACTAACCAATTTGTCCACTTAGGTTGGATACGTTGGAATATAATGATAAAGAAAGGGGAAGTGCGAAAACAATTTACAAAAATGGAATTCATAAAAAAATGGGTTGGTTCGGAAAGGATAGGTATATGTAATTGAATGGCTATAAATAACTCAACTCGTGTAGATATTTCGAGAATTGATTCGCAAATCCGATTGAATCTAAGATGAATGCTTGGTTTACCTTATGGAAGAAAGACACGTATATGTGATATTAGATATTGACTGATTCTATATGAACTAAAGATATATTTGATTTTCCCTACTCCTATGAATTTAGACAGGGATTCCAATACCAATAGAAGCCCTTCCCTTTCCGTCTCCTTGTGACTGTGAATTGAATGAATAAACAGATGAAATCAAGAAAAGGGTGGAAGAATTCAAATAACAGTTCGGAACCAAGAAATGGAAGATCGAAAGTCGTATGGATTCACAAAGACTCTGTGGATAGAAACTCAAAAGTAGTTCGGATGATTCACTAATACTATTACTTCAACTCGAAGTTCTTAGTTACTTCGAATCCTAGCGACGGAATAATTAAGTCATAATTCGTTGGTTGATTGTATCATTAACCATTTCTTTTTTTGGTACGAGGGAACTTATCATGAATCCACTGATTTCTGCCGCTTCCGTTATTGCTGCTGGGTTGGCCGTAGGGCTTGCTTCGATTGGACCCGGAGTTGGTCAAGGGACTGCTGCGGGTCAAGCTGTAGAGGGTATCGCGCGACAGCCTGAGGCAGAGGGAAAAATACGAGGTACTCTATTGCTTAGTCTAGCTTTTATGGAAGCTTTAACAATTTATGGACTGGTTGTAGCATTAGCGCTTTTGTTTGCGAATCCTTTTGTTTAATATGAAAAATCCCTATTTTTTTTATTGCCTTGGACTTATTGTTTGCTTTTTCGAATTCTATTAAAATGAAAATTTCACTCCTATAATTACTTATTCGTTGACAAAATAACCTATGGGAAGGTTTGATTTGCGGATGCGGGATTAGTATACCGACTCGCTTTCATCCTTCCCTTTCGGGGTCCGAGGGAAACTAAGGATTGAAACAAGGGGGATAGTTCACATAAATCGAATACTTTTTATAAAATAGGAA